AAACATTCTCTAGAATTTCTCTTAGACTCGAACCCATAGCTGATGATAGAACTAGAATAGATATTTTCTGTTTTCTACTCACACGAGCCCATATCCTTGCTTTTCTATCAATCTCTAATTCTGATCTTCCTCCCCAATCTGATATTATGGTGCTGGTATAGACCGAAATTCCGTTATGGTCCAACTCTGATCGATAATAAATACCGGGACTTTGCAGTATTTGATTAATCACAATTCTGTATATTCCGTTTACTATAAAAGTTCCCAGGGAATTCATTAGAGGAATATTTCCAATAAAAATTGTTTGCTCTTGCATATCCCTACTGGTTTTCCAAATTAACCCCGCGGATACATATAATTCAGAAGAATATGTAAGTGATTCATACACAGCATCTCTTTCTTTTAACAACGGTTCCACCAATTGATATGTTTCCACAAATAATTGAAATTCTATTTCTTGATCTGTATCTTCAATCTTGGGAACCTTATAAAGTTCTTCTGTCAAACCCTGATCAATGAACCTACAAAATCCTTCAAATTGTATCTGATTAAGCCCAGGTATTGTCGACATTCCCTCATTTCCATCCCGGAACATTTGAAATGAATTTCCCATTTATAGAAAAATCCCATTATTAGCGCATTCTTCATCGAATCATAGAGATCGACCCAATGCCGATGGAATTTATATTCTGTTTACTGAATCACATAAAATTTTACCCAATTCCATGCTAGATATGTCCATATAGGGACAGGATGAAATATGTATGAATGGGGGGGGGAATAGAGAGAATTTTCTACTCAAGTAAAATTTCGGAATTTAATGTGTAAGAGAAGAGATGAAAAGAATTGATAAAAAATTCTTGGAACCAAAATTCTGCTGTTTCGATTTATGGGCTTTACTATATACTATATCCGAATCAGAACAAAAATGATTCAATTACTACTATTATAATGATATTACATATTCTGGATGCCGGAAAAATAAACGGATTCGCGATTTGATCTGTTCGCCGAGATAAATATAGAATAATCAGAAACAGTACAACGTTTCTTTTTTCTTACTTAACCCCTTTTGGAATTTTGTTGTAAAAAAAATTGTCGAGAACAGAAAGAGAAACTTTGACTGATTCTCGTATTATTACTTTATTGACTGATTCTCGTATTATTACTTTACTAGAATTCGTAAAATACACTAGAGAAGCGGGTTGTATTTCGTTGTATTTATTAACCATGGGTAGCTATCTTCTATATATCCCTCCGTCTGCCTGCCCTTTTATTCTTTTATTGCAGTTCTATTCGGGGCAACGCGGGTAGTGGTCTATCCAAATTTATACTTCGTTAATCGATTCAATTAAAAATTGAAGTACGATATTTTCGGAAAATTATCTATCTGCATTATATTCGATTTTATATTTGAGTATCCGATTCTATCTCCGGGCAAGTTCTGTTCTGGTTCCGGAGTTTCCTTTACATATATAAAAATTTTTTATATAATATTTATATAATATATAATCATATAAATCATAATCATAATAATATATATATAATTTATATAATGAATAATGAATTCGAATATATAGAATTAATTTAGATTTAGTTTGTATTTAGAATCGAAATTGATAAAAATAGAAATTAAGAAATAAATATTTTTTGGTTGAAAAGAATCAATTCAATCAATAATCAATAATAATTAGGTATTATTTCGACTTTCTTATGTCATTAGGGAAACAAAATTGAAGATCCAAATAAAAAAATCATTCATGAATTCGCAGTCACGTCAAAAATCAATAGTTAATGGTTCAATTTTTTATGAATTTTTTGATGAAGAAAAATCCAAATTTTCCTTTTCAATGGAAAGGATAGGGGAAGTTTTTAGGTATTGTGTATTTTGTGATACTTATACAATCAAAAGGACGGGTAGAATTAAAAAGGGGAATGGTTTCTGTTGGTTAAGGCAAACAGGATTAAGATGCAAGTAAAAAAAAAAAATTCAGTAATCCCCCTCAAACTAAAAAAGGGGTAATATTGTCATCTATTTTTTTTTTGGCGACATGGCCGAGCGGTAAGGCGGAGGACTGCAAATCCTTTTTTCCCCGGTTCAAATCTGGGTGTCGCCTGGTTAACAAAAGACCTGAAACCCCCCTTTTTTGATATAACTCACCGAAATATTCCCCAGCAGAGAGGGCTGCTGATACGCGCTTGATTCGAAGCATATAGAAATTCTCGCAAAGATCCATAACTTTTTGTGTATAGGATTCAAAAAAAATTTTCGTACTATGAAGGGTGTCGGGAAGTCTTGATAGCCCTTCCACTACTAATGGAATGGGATATTTATTGACTAGGCCATTAGATTGGATAACCAAAGGGGAGTCTAACTGTTAGTTAGTGTGAAGAAACAACTTTTGTCTACAAACTTACGAATGTCTTTAAGTACTCAGATAGTCGATCAATATTTGATTGTCTAATTCAGTTTTTTACCTTTTTTATGAATGAATTCTGAAGGTTAACAAAAAAATAGGTCTTTTTATTCCCACACGCTACTATGTTTAGTAAGACTCCCTTGTCCACAGGGATCGTTGCATATTTTGCTTGTACTTAATTTTTCCCAATTCTATTTTCTTAAATAAAATAAAAATTTCTTATCTTATTAAGTGCGTTTATTGGATTGGTTCATTAAATAAAGAATTGGGGGTAAGAATTCCCTTTTGACTATGCACCCTGGATTTCACTATTATTAGTGAACAAGAATGGAATAATTCCTTCGTATTCATAGAGATAGGGGACATAATTCACATGGATATAGTAAGTCTCGCTTGGGCTGCTTTAATGGTAGTCTTTACATTTTCCCTTTCACTCGTCGTATGGGGGAGAAGTGGACTCTAGAAGTACTATGAATGTAATTGCGATAAGGAATCAAACTTTATCAATTGTTTTATAGATCATTCTACAAAGCATTTTGTTTGAACTTTAATTAGAACGAAAAAAAAAAGAAAAATGTCAATCAAACAAATATTTCAATGATTCCCACGTTTGTATTTCGGAAGGGGATACATATAGTAAGAAATTTTCATTTTCCTAACTTCTCTATTTTGCCCAAGGGCTCTTATCTATCAGACTTTCTTATCAGATTTATATTATATCAAGACAATGAGGAACAACAGACCCCTTCTTATTGTTTGTTATTTTTTGGCGATTAAAAAAGGCATTCTGTTATTAATATTAAATTAAGCGAATGCGCACTTTCTAGGGTAAATATACATAGTGGTTCTTCAACAAGATACTACGCAGAAGAAAATCTTGCCCCGGGCGAGTCACGTATTGTGTACTCGCCGCTTGCTTTATTGCTGTATAAATTTGATTTAGACTTTATCAACGTCGACGCATTTCATATCATGGTTCAAGTGTTACAAATTTGTAGGGGTTACTACTCCTTTTCAGAATTGGAAGAAGTTCCTATACTCCTTTCTTCTAGTGCTTCAATCAAATACTTTTTTAGGGATGCTAAAAAAAAAAAGATGACCGGCTTGTTTTTTATTAAATTGCCCGTAGACTTTTTACTTCTTTGATTTTCTTTTTTGCGATAGATACTGGGATTTCGATTTGAAATAATCCGAAATCTCGGAATTCAAGCAAGAGTTACCCCCCCCCCTTTTTTTTCGGATTGATCGGAATCAATACACAATACAAATCAAGAAAAAAATGTAGCAAAGCAATAGACCTGGGGCCCTATCTATCTTCATATTGATAGAATTATATGAAGATAGATATTGTAGAAGATTGCTTTATATTTAATATTAAGCCTGCATCTTTATAGAGTACAACTTTATCCACTACAAAACCGCAAATCTACTAGATAATGTGGTAGATGGTAGAAAGAAATATATTAATCTTTCTACCATATTCTAAAATCTTATAGAATACTGTTTATTCTAGCCTGCGCATTTTATTGAAGATTTAAGTAAGAACCGAAATTGGAATCCTTTTTTTCTTAAAAAATTATCAGTGCTAAAGACATAAGAAGTCAAGTTTCATTTAGATTAATTGTTTTGACTGACTGTTTTTACATATATGATAAGTAAAAAAGCAGTAGGAACTAGAATGAAGAGTGCAGTAGCAATAAATGCGAGAATATTTACTTCCATAATTTCAGTGGTTTTTAATTCGCAATAACTCGGGATTTAATCCCATAGAGATAATCAAAATTTCGCCTGTAAATTCAACGGGATGAATTATATCTCGCTGATATTGAATCCCATCAATATTATGAATAACATGAACAACAATATCTGGGCTATCAAATTACTTCGCCATCGCGAATTTAAATGTAAATGTAATAGTATAACATAGGAAGATCCTTTATCCATACTCAATAGAAAATTGAATTCGTAATCGACTCAAGAAATCTTTTTCTTTTTTATTCTGTTACATCCTTTCTACAACCTACCGGCTTCCTTGTACAATCATCGGATGAAGTATCATCTGACCATTTTCCATTTACATTGCATTGATAACAAACCCCCAAAAAATAACAACAATAGAAGTAAAACGAAAAGGGGGCGAGAGTTAAACTCGAAACTCCTATTTTTTTATGATATAATTTTCTTTTTCTTGTAAGAAAAAGAAAATTGTGAAAAAGTCAACGGTATAGTATAAAGGATCTAATCTTCTATAAAAACCTTTCATTTTTTTAGGCTTTATTCTTTTTTCGATAGCACCTTTATTTGAACTTTCTAATAAGAATAAGATAAAAAGAAAAACTATTCTTCATTACCTCACAAATAACACTAATAAGAGTAAGGGGGGGTGCTTTCTTTTTTTAATATTCTCTTTTCTTAGCTTAGTATTAGCATATATTAAAAAAACTTCGGTGTAAAATTTGAATGAGATAATAGATTTTAAAAAATGAGTTAGTGTGAGTTATTGAGACTACAAAAAATCGGAACTAGAAGGGGGGAGATTTTTCATTGTGAATCTGAGAAGTCTTTTTCGGGGTAACTCAGATTCCATTTTGGGGTGTACAAGAAATGAATTCTAGTTGTGTTGTGTATGTGCTCCCGAGAACTGATACTCTATTCCATTAGATAGAGGCAATAAATTGAAAGACCAGACCCAGTACGCTATCCCTTGGAATCCTGAATATGATGTTCCCAATAATTGGACTAATCCAATTATACCTCTCTCCCACCAACAGTTACTCGTTGAAGTAAGAAAAATTTATATATTTGTGTGAGGCGAAATAACGAAAAAAGAAAAAATTCCTATTGCGAATGACTTAAATTCTATTCATCTCATTGTGCCTCTTTTGTCATAAAATGAAAATGGAGAGGTGAGTTGATGTATTTATTGGATCCGTCGGGACTGACGGGGCTCGAACCCGCAGCTTCCGCCTTGACAGGGCGGTGCTCTGACCAATTGAACTACAATCCCAGGGAAATAAGGTCTACCGCATCCATATTTTTATGATTTAATTCAAACCCAGTTCAAAATATTTCGCGTTGTAACAGAGACACGAGTAATATAGTGATATCCACCCACATAATTATGCACTTTCCTTTTTAGTGAGAACGACACGAATTACTAGTGATTCTTTCCTTATTTCTAAATCGATTCATATTGATATCGATTGAGCATCAATTTTTCAATAAAAAAGATTTCTTTTCTCGTTTCCTTCGACTGTCTTTTTTATACTTACAGATCTTTCTACTTACAGATACTGATATGAATCTAGATCGGAATTTTTTGTTCCAAAAAATCGAGCAAACCAAATAAAACAAATACAAGTAGCGGCATGTATATCAAAAAATGGAATTCTTGGGCCGAGCTGGATTTGAACCAGCGTAGACATATTGCCAACGAATTTACAGTCCGTCCCCATTAACCCCTCGGGCATCGACCCAGAAAAAATCACTTCTATTTTCAATTTTAGGCTTATTGATAATGCACGATCAACTTGCTTTTGTAGTACCCTACCCCCAGGGGAAGTCGAATCCCCGCTGCCTCCTTGAAAGAGAGATGTCCTGAACCACTAGACGATGGGGGCATATGTGTCCGACCGCCATCAGACTATGAGCATAGTATCAACAGTTTTTCGAAATTGTCAATAGAGTCAATAGAATGTAAGAATATGATTCGATCAAAGGGATCATTTCGCCCTTCATGATTCCATAGAGTTTTTTGATTCGTCATTCCTATTTATTCGAATAGAAGTCGAATTTTTTCATTTCAAAACTGAAAATCGAATATCTAAGAAAATTCTATCTAAATTAAATAAATATGAAAAAAAGGTCTCGATTAACTAGAATACTATATTAAATATTAATACGATATTATATATAATAGAAATATATTATTAATATTTAATATAAATCAAAATAGAATAAGATATAGAATCTAAATATATATTATTAATGGAATAACATAAAAATCAAAATAGAATAATATAAAAAACTTTCAACACCATTTCTTCTACTTCCGTGATTCATTTTTTTAAGCCGAAATACGTCTTCGTAGTAAAGCAGAAAATTGATAAAGGAGAAATCCGGGATGAGAAAGGGGATCAAAAAAATTTCGGAAATTCTTTTTTATGGATTAAGGGGACAAATTGAACTTCTCCATCACATGATTTAATGAAATATCTTGGATTTATGTCAAATTGGTAGGTACATGTCTCAAGTTATTTTTGTTCAGAGGGATCAATTTAAGAAAAGAAATGAGGGTCGGCTTGGTTCATTGAAGTGATAGTTTTAAAAGATCAAAAAAACGTTTGATCCAAGACTCGACAGTAAATCAACTTTATCATTCCGAAAAGAGCCACCCACCCCATTTACTTTCTTTATTATATAGTATAGTCTATAATAACATATTATGTAATATAGGGAGAGAGATTTTTTATCCGCATAGTGACTCATTCAGGAATTCAGTTAGTTAAAGGGCCCCTTTAACTCAGTGGTAGAGTAACGCCATGGTAAGGCGTAAGTCATCGGTTCAAATCCGATAAGGGGCTTTTTACTTTTTTTCATACAACCAACCCGAGTCGCAGTATTCCTGTTTGAACGTAGAATACAGGGTTTCCTGCTTTTGTTAAAGGAAAAAGGAAACAACGCTATAATATTAAGGATAATACATTCTAGTAGTTCTAAAGTTGAACATCTTTTCGTTAGACTGAATAATGATAAATGATAAGAGAAGTTGTCTATTGAATCACCAAATATTCCTATTTTTTTCAATTACTCCAAGCTAATCCATTGGAAAGATTCCAAATCAATAAATAAAAAGGGAAAAGTAAGTGGACCTGACCTATTAAATCAGGACTATATCCGCTATTCTGATAATCAAATTAGATAGATATGAAATTGGAACGGTTGACCCCCTTTTTTTGATATTTCATTTCTTTGGACTGCGTACCAATTTGTCGATATTTCCGGTTAAATTTTTGTATTCCTAGATATTCCACAAGAATAATTGCGATATTACCTTCCTTCTCTATGAAGTAAGGGAAAA